CTTATTTCGTTGGAAATCAGATAAAGACAATTACTATTTGATATAGCTATTTGTGCTAGTATTTTACGATTAAGAAGCAACTGTCTCTTGTGTAAATCATGTATTAATTTACTATAACTATAGGATACTCGCGTTTCTCGAATTACTGCGTTTATCCGAGTGATCCACAAACGACGAAAATTTCTCTTTTGCTTATCCCTATCCCGATGAGACGAAACTAAAGCTCTTATTTTCTGTTGAGTAATAGTTCGAGTAAGTCTTGAATGAGCCCCTCGAAAGCTTGATGCAAATAAACGAATTTTTGTTCTACGTCTCCGAGCTACATATCCGCGTTTAATTCTGGTCATTTAATAAATAAGACTTTGATGAATAACTAATTGATTTCCTTTCTTTCAGTTATTCTTTTCCCCTTTCCTGGTCTATTAATAATCAAACGGATTTTTCCAATGTATAAAAAAAAGATTCCAATGGCGTTGGCTACTATAACCTTCCCAACCACGATTTTTTCTTTTTTTTTAGGTATTTTACTGCGAAATACGAAAGAAATAATCAATCTTCTTTTGCTAGGTGTCAAAAAAAAATAGAGTAAAAAAAAAGAAATATAAATTAAATAGATTAAAGAAATAGTGGGTTCCATCGTTTCTATGGTTACTTCTTAAACGGTGAGGTCTTCTCTATACACCGGAGCCTTTAACTTCATTTAATCAATGCTATTGAGAACTTGTATAGTTCACACCACACTCTTTGGCTCTACCCCTGAATTATGCAGTAATAGGTCTTTCACAATGAGACCCGCCTATACAGTAACGGTATTTCATTATGAAAGTTAGCTGGGTAGCTGACCTTCGTAGTCCGTTCTTGACCGAGTGGGGACTTCATTTTTATGTTTTTTTTCATTTAATTTAAATAAGATCTCTTCCGCTTAATGGATAACCGTTTGCTACCAATGGAGAATTGCTTATCATCTTAAATTCAGGTGATTAGATTTGCACCAACGGAAACCATAAACTTTAATACACAATTTAAAGGATCAATTTTATTATTTTTAGATAGTGAATAGCGTTCCTTCTTCTATTCTGTCCTAGTCATAGGTACTGATCATTCATACTGGAAAGCGTTTTTCTTTCTTTTTTTGTGCCAGCTTATGATCTAAACGAGTCGCACATACACCCTAGTACATGTTCCTCGACGCTGAGGACATCCCCGAAGAGCGGGGGATTTCGTGACATTTCGAATTGGCTGTCTTGTATTTCTAATAAGTTGTTTAATAGTTGGCATGTTGAATCATATACATAATGGGCTGGTTTAGATTGATCCTAACCGGATGATTATGAATTTTTTCTCTTTAATAGACTAGTAAACTCGGAGATAAAATCTAAAATCACGGATTTGCACAAAATCCATCTTTTTTTCATTCAACTGCTACAAGATCAACAATTCCATAAGCTTGGGCTTCTGTTGCTGACATAAAAACATCTCTTTCCAGGTCTTCAGATACAACCCATAATGGTTTGCCCGTCCTTTGTGCATAAACCCTTGTAATGGTTTCGCGTATTTTCAGCAGCTCTTCCGCTTCCAGGATAAATTCTCCCGTTTGCGCCTCATAAAAAGAGGCAGCAGGTTGATGGATCATTACCCTGATGATACAAGGATTTTCTATCTAGTGTGATGAAACGAACAGAAAAGAAAGATAAAGAATAATAGGAAATAGAATTAAATAACCGTACGGGCATCATCTTTTGTGCATTGCATACGGCTCTAGAATCAAATTGACCCTTTTACCCTCTATTGAAGAAAGATAAAAATATAATTTATCAGCCCCAGATGGGTAAATGAGCAAATTGCCACCCTTCCTTTCGGAGGAGTTCAAAAATGCTATAAAAAATACTATGATGGCTCCGTTGCTTTCTATTTTTAAATGGATTATTTTTTTTTTATCTTTGATTCAGCAATCCCAAAGTTTCTTTTTTTGATCCAAAAAATCTTTTTTCACGCTCTTTTTTATAACTAAAATATTGTTTAGTTTAAGAGTTCCTCGGTGTGAAAACAAAAAAGTTTGTGACGCTGAATTGGACTTCCGATAGATAAGCGAAAATCGGAAATCCCTTTTATCTCATACTACTCTCTCGATACATAATCGAATCTTTTGGAAAAAAATACAAAAAAATTTTCATATCGAATTCGAAGTGCCATGCTATTATTACTTAATATTCATATGGCGAAGGCATAGTTCTCTTTTTTCTCTCACAAATAAAAAAACCTCATTGGCGCCAAGCGTGAGGGAATGCTAGACGTTTGGTAAGTTCTCCTGCAGCTAGGAGAAAGGATCCCATTGACGCGGCTAAGCCCATGCATACTGTATGGACCTCTGGTCGCACAAATTGCATAGTATCATAAATCGCTAATCCGGCTATTACCCATCCGCCAGGAGAGTTTATAAACAAATACAGATCTTTAGTATCATCCTCGATACTGAGATATACCATAAGACCAATCAGTT